GAAACATTTTTAAAACTCTTAGTTGATGCAATCATAGGACTAAAAAAAAATAAGAAATTAATAAAAAACTGGATACAAAAAATAAATAAAAAAGTTCCATATTGGTCATACACATTAATTGATTATTTCGAACAGCAAGAAAGACAAAATGACGACGATGGACCTACAAATTATCAAATTCGCTCAAGGAAAGCTAAACGTGTAGTTATTTTTACTGATAATGAAGAGAATAGTGCTATTAATAATAGAGATACGAATAAATATAAATCTGATCAAACAGAAGAAGTTGCTTTGATCCGTTATTCACAACAATCTGATTTTCGTCGAGACATAATAAAAGGTTCGATGCGTGTTCAAAGACGTAAAATAGTTATTTGGGAATTTTTTCAAGCAAATATACATTCACCGCTTTTTTTAGACAGAGTCGATAAATCGTCATTTTTTTCTCTTAAAATTCCAAAAGGAATTAAAGAAATTTTTCCAAATTCTATAGAAAAAAATGACGAATTTAAAATTTCTGATTATATTGAAGAAGAACAAAAGGAAGAAGAAAAAATAAAAGAATATAAAAGAAAAGAAGAAAAAATAAAGGAAAAAGTACGAATAGAAATAGCGGAAGCTTGGGATATCATTCCACTTGCACAAGTAATAAGAGGTTTGATGTTAGTAACTCAGTCATTTCTTAGAAAATATGTTCTATTACCTGTATTTATAATTGCAAAAAATATGGGTCGGATATTATTACTCCAACTTCCTGAGTGGTCTGAGGATTTCAAAGAGTGGAATCAAGAAATGCATGTTAAATGTACCTATAATGGTGTTCAGTTATCAGAAACGGAATTTCCTAAAAACTGGTTAAAAGATGGTATTCAGATAAAGATACTATTTCCTTTCTGTCTAAAACCTTGGCACACGAAAAAACCCGAACAAAATCAAAAAAAGAATTTTTGTTTTTTAACAATTTGGGGAATGGAAACGGAACTTCCTTTCGGTTCCTACCGAAAAAGACCTTCTTTTTTTAAACCTATTTTTAAAGAGCTTGACAAAAAAATTAGAAAATTGACAAAAAAATGTTTTCGCGTTTTAAAAATTGTTATTGTCAAAGAAAAAAAAAAAATTTTTCTAAAAGTTTCAAATGAAATAAAAAATTTTTTTATTAAAAGCTTTCTATTTTTTACAAAAATAATAAAAACACAAATTTTAACAGTAAGCCAAACTGGGGTATTTGAATTGAGAGAAGAATCTAGTGAAATAAAAAAAGAAAAAGAGAATAATCATATCGTTTATGAATCATCCATTCAAACCCGATTCATGAATCCGACAAATTTTTCAGATTCAGTAGACGACCAAAAAATGAAAGATCTGGCTAATCGACCAAGCACAATACAAAATAAAATAGAAAAAACTGAAAAAGAAAAAAAAAAAAGATTCCAAACTCTAAAATTAATTATTAAACCTAAGAAAACACGTTATGGTACTAAAAAATTACAATCAATCCAAAATTTTGGTCAGATATTAAAAAAAAGAAATAATAGATTAATTCGTAAATTAAATTATTTTAAAAAATTTTTTAGGGAAAGTCTATTTGTAGATATATTTGTATATATTTTGAATATTCCCCGAATTAATATGCAACTTTTTCTCGAATCAACAAAAACAAAGCATTTTAGTGAAAAACCCCTTTACAATTACAATAATAAAAAAAATCAAGAAAGGATTGCGAAAACAAAAACAAATAAAAAAACAATTCAATTTATAAAAGGACTGTTTTATTTTAGTAGTCATATTAATAAGAATTCAACAATTCTTTTGGATTTTTCTTTTTTGTCACAAGCCTATGTATTTTATAAATTATCACAAGTCAACTTATATTTATATAAGTTAAGGTCTGTACTTCAATATCGTGAAAGTTCTTTATTTCTAAAAAATGAAATTAAAAATTATTTTGTAACACAAGAAATAACTCTTTCTAAGTTAAAAATTAAAAAACCTCCCAATTTGGGACTGAATCGCGAGAAAACCCGGTTAAAATTAAAAAAAAAATTTCAATATGATTTATCTCAGATAAAATGGTCTCAATTAGGACCAGAAAAATGGAACAATCGAGTCACTGAATATTGTGAGCTTGAAATGATAAATTTACACAAAAACAAAAATCATTCATATAAAAAAAACCTATTACTTAGTTATAAAAATACAAAGAATTCTGAAAACCCTTTCTATTTATTTGTCGATCAAAAAGATAAACTAAAAAAAAACGATAGATATGATATTTTATCATATAATTTTTTTTTTTATGAAGATAAGAAGGATTCATATAGTTATGGAGAACCATTACAAGTAAAAAAAAACCAAGAATTTTGTTATACTTGTAATTACCGCATAGTTAAAGACAAATTAATTCAGATGTGGTGGAGTATCCCTATCACTAATTATTTAGAAATAATGGATATAGAGAAAAATACAGATAGAAAATTTTTGGATTGGAAAATTATCGGTTTTGATCTTAGATCAAAAATCGACATTGAGGCTTGGATCAATATTAGTCGTAATCCTGAAAATACTCTGACGGAACCGAAAATTGAGAAAATTTTTGATAAAAGTGAAAAAAAAGATCTTTTTTATCGGACAATTTATCAAGAAATCAAACAATCCCATAAAAAAAAAAAAGTTTTTGATTGGATGGGAATGAATGAAGAAATACTAAGCCGTCCTATATCGAATCTCGGATTTTGGTTCTTCCTAGACTTTTTATTACTTTATAATGCATATAAACTAAACCCTTGGGTTATACCAATTAATTTACTTTTTTCAAATTGTAATGGAAATGAGAATTTGAGCGAAAAGAAAAACATCAATAGAACAAAAAAAGAAAATCCTTTTACAACATCTCTAATATCAAATGAAAAAAAATATCTTGAATTAGAGAATAGGAATCAAAACGAAAAAGAACTCATAAGTCAAAGAAATCCCGAATCCGATGTTCAAAAAAATTCAGAATTTCTTATCTCAAACCACCAAAAAGATATTCAAGAAAATGATATAGGATCAGATATAAAAAATCGTAGAAAAAAAAACCAAGACAGGAATAGTCCAGAAACAGAACTCTATTTATTCGTTAAAAGGTATTTCCTTTTTCAATTGAGATGGGCTAATTCTTTGAATCAAAAATTGATGAATAATATTAAAATCTACTCTCTCCTGCTTAGATTGAAAAATCCAAAAGAAATTACAATATCCTCGATTGAAAGCAGAGAAATTAGTCTGAATATACTGTTGATTCAGCAAGATTTAACTCTTACCCAATTGATAAAAAGGGGAATATTTATTATTGAACCGATTCGTCTATCTCTACGGGGCAACGCACAATTTAGTCTGTATCAAACCATAGTTATTTCATTAATTCCTAAGAGTAAACACCAAACTAATCAAAACATAAACATCGACAGTATTGATAAGAAAAATTCGGATGAATGGATTCCAAGATATCAAATGGTGAAAAAAAAGGGAGACAAAACCGATTTTGATTTACTTGTTCCGGAAAAGATCTTATCGCCTAGGCGTCGTCGAGAATTGAGAAGTCTAATTTGTTTGAATGCAAATAATAATGGTATGTATAGAAATACCTTATCACACAACAAGAATCAGATAAAAAACTGTCGTCAACTTTGTGATGAAACCAAGGATCTTGAGCACGAAAACAATCCAGTTATAAAATTTAAAGTCTTTAGTTGGCCAACTTATCGATTAGAAGATTTAACCTGTATGAGTCGTTATTGGTTTGATAGTAATAACGGTAGCCGTCTTAATATAGTAAGACTAGATATGTATCCACGAGTAAAAATGAATTTATGATAAATTTTTATTATATATTCACTATTATCTTCTAGATAAATAGAAGTACACCCGTCTTGGCTGCAATTATGATATCTGATACTTATTTGATGATGTATCAATTTTTTAATAAAAAAAAGTAACTGTCTATACCAGGTTCAAAGATTATTATTACTGATCGATAAAATATCCTATTTGAGAAAAAAAAGTAAAAAAGGTTAATAATTTATGAACAAAAATTCATTTATATCCGTGATTTCGCATGAAAAAAAACAAGAAAAAAGGGGATCTGTTGAATTTCAAGTTTTCTGTTTTACCAACAAGATACGAAGACTTACTTCACATTTGAAATTGCATAAAAAAGATTATTCATCTCAGAGAGGTCTACGAAAAATTCTAGGAAAACGTCAACGACTACTGGTTTATTTATCAAATAAAAATAGAGTACGTTATAAAGAATTAATTAGTCAATTGAATATTCGAGAGCTAAAAACACGTTAATTTTAAGAATTTTTTTTAATTTTGATGAACTTTTTTAAATTCATGGAAAAATGACTTAATGAAAGAATGAATCGGGACAAAACCTATGACTCTACCAACTCCAAAGAAAGACCTCATGATCGTGAGTATGGGCCCTCACCACCCATCAATGCATGGCGTTCTCCGACTTATTGTTACTTTAGACGGTGAGGATGTTATTGACTGTGAACCAATATTGGGTTATTTACACCGAGGGATGGAGAAAATTGCCGAAAACCGAACAATTATACAATATCTGCCTTATGTAACACGATGGGATTATTTAGCGACTATGTTCACAGAAGCAATAACTGTAAATGGCCCCGAACAATTGGGAAATATTCAAGTACCTAAAAGGGCTAGCTATATAAGAGTTATTATGTTGGAGTTAAGTCGTATAGCTTCTCATTTGTTATGGCTCGGCCCTTTTATGGCCGATATTGGGGCGCAGACCCCCTTTTTCTATATTTTCAGAGAAAGAGAATTAGTATATGATTTATTTGAAGCTGCCACCGGTATGAGAATGATGCATAATTTTTTTCGTATTGGAGGAGTAGCTGCTGATCTACCTTATGGGTGGATAGATAAATGTTTAGATTTTTGTGATTATTTTTTAATCGGACTTGCTGAATACCAGCAACTGATTACGCGAAATCCTATTTTTTTAGAACGAGTTGAAGGGGTAGGCATTATTGGCGAAGAAGAAGCAATAAACTGGGGCTTATCAGGACCAATGTTACGATCGTCCGGAATAGAATGGGATCTTCGTAAAGTTGATCATTATGAGTGTTATGATGAATTTGATTGGGAAGTCCAATGGCAAAAAGAAGGAGATTCATTAGCTCGTTATTTAGTACGAATAGGTGAAATGGCAGAATCCATAAAAATTATACAACAAGCTCTAGAAGGAATTCCAGGGGGTCCCTATGAGAATTTAGAAATTCGACGCTTTGATAAGATAAAATATGCTGAATGGAATGATTTTGAATATCGATTCGTTAGTAAAAAGCCGTCTCCTACTTTTGAATTGTCGAAGCAAGAACTTTATGTAAGAGTCGAATCCCCCAAAGGGGAGTTGGGGGTTTTTTTGATAGGCGATCAGAGTGTTTTTCCTTGGAGATGGAAAATTCGCCCGCCTGGTTTTATCAATTTGCAAATTCTTCCTCAGTTAGTTAAAAAAATGAAATTGGCTGATATTATGACAATCTTAGGTAGCATAGATATCATTATGGGAGAAGTTGATCGTTGAAATGATAATTGATACAACAAAAATAAAAAATATCAACTCTTTTTACAGATTGGAATCTTTAAAAGAAATTTCTGGGACTATATGGATACTTTTCCCTATTGTGATTCTCGTATTGGGAATCACAATAGGGGTACTAGTAATTGTATGGTTAGAAAGAGAAATATCCGCGGGTATACAACAACGTATTGGACCTGAATATGCTGGTCCGTTGGGAATTCTTCAAGCTTTAGCAGACGGAACAAAACTGCTTTTTAAAGAAAACCTTCTTCCATCTAGGGGGGATACACGTTTATTTAGTATCGGACCTTCTATAGCTGTCATATCCATTTTACTAAGTTATTCAGTAATTCCTTTTGGTTATCACCTTGTTCTAGCCGATCTCAGTATTGGGGTTTTTCTATGGATCGCTATTTCAAGTATTGCTCCAATTGGACTTCTTATGTCAGGATATGGATCAAATAATAAATATTCCTTTTTAGGTGGTCTACGGGCTGCTGCTCAATCAATTAGTTATGAAATACCATTAACTCTATGTGTGTTATCAATATCTCTACGTGTGATTCGTTAAGGCATAAGTTTTCGGTTATAAGAAAAGTTTGAATTTCTAAGAAACATATTAAGTGGATATCTTCTTTTTTTTATTTTTTTATTCACGAATAAGTTTTAAAAATGAAACCGGATAGTTAGATGAGTGAAAAAAAACAGCTTCTAAATTCGCAGTAAAAAAAATCTCATTTCCTCTGTACAAGGATTAAGCACAAATAAAAATAAGCAGGCACAACTGTTTACCCCCAAATTTTAAATTAATTAGTAATTATAACTTGAAGCGGGTTGAAAATAAAAATTTTATGGAGTTTTTACTAGATATATAAAATATATATAAAATTAAAAATATATAACATATATAAAAAACCATATTACGATATAGATTGAATAAAAAGAGTGGATAATTAGGAACACCAAAGTACGCAAAGGATTCGTAATAGAAATTTTGAAAGTTCTCCGAAGTTTATATAAACGAAATACTAATTGAGGCTTAAAATTGGTAGAAATTATCAAGTAGTACTCCCAGAAATTCCGATCCAGAGTATGCTCCTATCCACCCAGTCAGTAAATAACTATCAGGAACGAAGTAATCCTTTAACTTTTTTTAAGCCTAAAAAAAAGAAATAAAAATAAGATGAACAAAAAAAAAATGATTTTTTTAGATATACATGTTCATGGAAATGGCATTTTTGACATGGCATAAGTCATAAATGAATGTTTAAATCTTTAAAAAAAGAAAAATAAGGTAAAGTTTTTCTTTTTAGTCGTCAAAGGAGTCCTTTATTCAAATATTAAGTTATTACTCAACAAAAATGGAGTCAGTTAAAGGATAAGATACATTCTGAAGCATTTTAGCGTCTAGCAGACAGAATTCCATTGGTTTAATTCCGGATTTTTCGGTTTATTTTTATTTTATCTATTCTACAAGAATATCAGTAAATAATATCGAATCAATCCTTAGATTTTTTTATGGCTCCCGAGGAGCCGTATGAGGTGAAAATCTCATGTACGGTTCTATAATAGCGATGACAAGAGTGATCTTATCATCGACTATGATTATCTAACAGTTCAAGTACAGTTGATATAGTTGAGGCGCAGTCAAAATATGGTATTTGGGGGTGGAATTTGTGGCGGCAACCTATAGGATTTATTGTTTTTATAATTTCTTCTCTAGCAGAATGCGAAAGATTGCCTTTTGATTTACCAGAAGCAGAAGAGGAATTAGTAGCAGGTTATCAAACCGAATATTCAGGTATTAAATTTGGTTTATTTTATGTTGCTTCATATCTAAATCTACTAATATCATCATTATTTGTAACAGTTCTTTACTTGGGTGGTTGGGATTTTTCTATTCCAGATATATTTATTCCCGAGTTTTTTGAAATAACTAAAGCGGACGGAGTTTTTGGAACAACATTTGATATTTTCATTACATTAGCGAAAACATTTTTGTTCTTGTTCATTCCTATCGCAACAAGATGGACTTTACCTAGACTGAGAATGGACCAATTATTAAATCTTGGATGGAAATTTCTTTTACCTATTTCTTTAGGTAATTTATTATTAACAACTTCTTCCCAACTCCTTTCATTATAAAAAAAAGATAATATTTACTATTCACTCTACTTTTCATTTGTCTCCAACAAGAGAAAGAAACAAAATCTTATTTTTTAGTTTGATATTTAATATATGTTCCCTATGGTAACTGGGTTCATCAATTATGGTCAACAAATAGTACGTGCGGCAAGGTACATTGGGCAAGGTTTTATTATTACCCTATCTCATGCTAACCGTTTACCTGTAACTATTCAATATCCTTATGAAAAATTGATCACCTCGGAGAGGTTTCGTGGTCGAATACACTTTGAATTTGATAAATGTATTGCTTGTGAAGTGTGTGTTCGCGTATGTCCAATAGATTTACCCGTTGTTGATTGGAAATTAGAAACTACTATTCGAAAAAAACGATTGCTTAATTATAGCATTGATTTTGGAATCTGTATATTTTGTGGTAATTGTGTTGAGTATTGTCCAACAAATTGTTTATCAATGACTGAAGAATATGAGCTTTCTATTTATGATCGTCATGAATTAAATTATAATCAAATTGCTCTGGGTCGTTTACCAATATCAATAACGGATGATTACACAATTGGAACTATTTTGAATTCACCTCAAACAAAAGAAAAATCTCATGATTAAAAAACACTTCCTAATTATTTTTTTTTAAATGACTAAATTCTTAATGTTCCTTTATTTACTTTTTAAATCAGTTTTAAAATAAGAAATTCAATTTTAATTCACTATGTTAGATTTTATATTGACTTAAAATTCAAAAGGTTTCTTTTTTTCTTGGTCAATAATTTTAAATCTCAACTATTCGATATTAGTGAACCTACAAATTGTTAGTGAAAATCTGGTTACTGTAATGATTTTAAATAGTTTTGAGTTCGAGCTACTTTACTTTACATAAAAGTCGAAAAAAAAAAGAATGCACTGGGTCCAAAAAATTGACTCATATAAAGCTGTACACATTAGAATTTAACAATTAGGAATGCACAAATATTTTTTCCTGTTCAATTCAATAAGATCACGAAACATTCTGATTTTTTATCTCTTATTTTATATATAATGGATTTATCTGGACCAATACACGATTTTCTTTTAGTTTTTCTCGGAACAGGTCTTATATTAGGAGGTCTAGGAGTAGTATTATTTAACAATCCAATTTTTTGTGCCTTTTCGTTGGGATTGGTTCTTGTTTGTGTATCTTTATTTTATATTCTAGCAAATTCGCAGTTTGTAGCTTCTGCACAACTTCTTATTTATGTGGGAGCTATTAATGTTTTAATAATATTTGCTGTAATGTTCATGAATGGGGCAGAATATGACACAAATTTACGTCTGTGGACTGTTGGGGATACCGTCACTTCGTTGATTTGTACAAGTCTTTTGGTTTCATTAATTCTTATTACTCTAAATACGTCATGGTATGGTATTATTTGGACTACAAAATCAAACCAGATTCTAGAACAAGATTTGATAACTACTAGTCAACAAATCGGAATTCATTTATCAACAGATTTTTTTCTTCCCTTTGAGCTCATTTCACTAATTCTTTTAGTTGCTTTAATAGGCGCAATTACTGTAGCGCGTCAATAATTCATTTTGAAAACCAGCAATAAAAAAAAAATTCTATTTTCTCATATCCATTTAGATTAAATTATATTTGGATTGTTTTAGAAACTTTTAGTTGGATTGCTTATTTCTTATTACTAACATTTTTTTGCTTTTTATTTTTTATATTTGATTTGAACTTATCGTATTCTAGTCAATCAAATGTGTTTAATTGTTGTTCATATTGAAATAAATACCAATTTATATTGGTAAGGAGTTGGTCAATGATGCTCGAACATGTACTTGTTTTGAGTGCTTATTTATTTTCTATCGGAATCTATGGATTAATCACGAGCCGAAATTTAGTTCGGGCTCTTATGTGTCTTGAACTTATATTGAATGCTGTTAATCTAAATTTTGTAACATTTTCGGATTTTTTTGATAGCCGCCAATTAAAGGGAAATATTTTCTCAATTTTTGTTATAGCTATTGCAGCCGCTGAAGCAGCTATTGGACTTGCTATTGTTTCATCAATTTATCGTAACAGAAAATCAACTCGTATCAATCAATCAAATTTATTGAATAAATAGTCTTTATTTTTTATTCTATATATTAATATTATTCTTATTCTAAATAGAATTTTTTATTATATTCTAATATTATAATATTAGAATATTCTATTATAACTATATTTTTTATTATATTATTATAACTATATAAATTGTAATTTGAATCTCAATTTAGATTACTAGGTATCGCACTTTAAGATAAAACATACTTTTATTTTATAATGTCAGAAATCCAAGTATTTTAGACCCCTTTTCGATTTATTTTTTAGTTTTTAGTAAGTCACCAATCCAAGCCAGAAGTATTTTGATTCAAAAAATTCTGGTAAATCATCGATTCGTCTAGTATTTTAATATGTACTTGATTTACTTTATTATAAAAAAAATTATAACTAGATCGAAAATTAATGAAATTCAAAAAATTAAAGATCCTATGTCACATTCAGTAAAGATTTATGATACATGTATAGGATGTACTCAATGTGTTCGAGCTTGTCCCACGGATGTCTTAGAAATGATACCTTGGGATGGATGTAAGGCTAAACAAATAGCTTCTGCCCCAAGAACGGAGGACTGTGTTGGTTGTAAGAGATGTGAATCCGCTTGTCCAACAGATTTTTTAAGCGTTCGGGTTTATTTATGGCATGAAACAACCCGGAGCATGGGTCTAGCTTATTGATACGTTCCAGAAAATTCCATTTCAATCCATTTATGCAATTTGGATTTTTTACTGATAAAAACCCGCACCCGAAAAAAAAAAGCCTTTTCGGGTGCGGGTTTTTTTGGCTCAAGTGTATCTTGTCTTTATCACGAATTATTTTCCCTGGTTAACAACAATTGTCGTTTTTCCCATATTGGCAGGTTCGTTAATTTTCCTTTTTCCTCATAGAGGAAATAAGATAATCAGATGGTATACTATAGGAATAGCTACGTCAGAGCTACTTCTAACGACCTATGTTTTTTTTTATCATTTCCAACCGGACGACCCATTACTCCAACTGATAGAAGATTATAAATGGATTAACTTTTTTGATTTCCACTGGAAATTAGGACTAGATGGACTTTCGATAGGACCCATTTTATTGACAGGATTCATCACTACTTTAGCTATTTTAGCAGCTTTTCCAGTTACTCGGGATTCCCGATTATTTCACTTTCTGATGTTAGCAATGTACAGTGGGCAAATCGGATTATTTTTGTCTCAAGACCTTTTACTTTTTTTCATAATGTGGGAATTAGAATTAATTCCTGTTTACCTACTTTTATCTGTGTGGGGAGGAAAGAAACGTCTATACTCTGCTACTAAATTTATTTTGTATACGGCGGGAGGTTCCATTTTTATATTAATGGGAGTTCTGGGTGTTGGTTTATATGGTTCTACCGAACCCACTTTAAATTTGGAAAGATTAGTTAATGAATCGTATCCCCTGGCATTAGAAATAATATTATATATTGGATTTTTTATTGCTTTTGCTATCAAATTACCCATTATACCTTTACATACATGGTTACCAGATACCCATGGGGAAGCCCATTATAGTACTTGTATGCTTCTAGCGGGAATCTTATTAAAAATGGGAGCGTATGGATTGGTTCGGATCAATATGGAATTATTACCCCATGCTCATTCGATATTTTCTCCTTGGTTGATAATAATCGGCACAATGCAAATAATCTATGCAGCTTTAACATCTCCCGGCCAACGGAATTTAAAAAAAAGAATAGCCTATTCTTCTGTATCTCACATGGGTTTTATAATTATAGGAATTAGTTCTATAACTGAGACGGGACTTAATGGAGCCATTTTACAAATAATCTCTCATGGATTTATTGGTGCTGCACTTTTTTTCTTAGCTGGAACTAGTTACGATAGAATACGTCTTGTTTATCTCGACGAAATGGGCGGAATAGCTATTCCAATGCCAAAAATATTTACACTATTCAGTAGTTTTTCCATGGCATCCCTTGCGTTACCGGGCATGAGTGGTTTCATTGCAGAATTAATAGTGTTTTTTGGAATAATTACGAGCCAAAAATTACTTTTAATGCCAAAAATACTAATTACTTTTGGAATGGCAATTGGAATGATATTAACTCCTATTTATTCATTATCTATGTCACGCAAAATGTATTATGGATATAAGTTATTTAATATTACAAACTCTTATCTTTTTGATTCTGGGCCACGAGAATTTTTTGTTTCGACTTCTCTTTTTCTACCAGTAATTGGTGTTGGCGTTTACCCAGATTTCGTTCTTTCATTATCCGCTGAGAAGGTGGAAGTTATTCTATCAAAATTTTTTTCTATATTAGTTTCTTTTCATTAAATTCAAAAGGAGTCTTCTTTATATTAACGACTGAATCGGAATTCTAATCGGGCATGTTTGACATTTGTGAGAACCATTTAAATGGTTCTCACTTGTTTTTAAATTTATAAGAAACACCTTATCCTATGCTTGTATTCGTAGGGTCCTCTCTTCAATTTAATTAGGTGTTAATGTGAACGAACCATAACTATGTAGCCCTATTCCTAAGAGATTGACTCCAAAATAGCATATCCAAATTATAAGAAAACCTATAAAAGCTACAATTGCAGAATTTGCCCCCTGCCAACTCTTATTTGTTCTAATGTGTAAATAAATTGCAAATACAGCCCAAGTAAGAAATGCCCAAGTTTCCTTAGGATCCCAATTCCAATATGAGCCCCATGCCTCGTTGGCCCATACTGCCCCTGAAAGAATACCTATGGTTAAAAAGATAAATCCTAAACTAATAACACGATAACTCCAATGATCCAGTTGTTCAATCAATTGAGACCTGTAATAATTTTTAACAGAAAGGGTTGAAACGCTTTCTAAAATATTGCTTTTTTCGTTCATGTGTTGAATCTCACTGAAGATAAATGACTCATTTAATAAAAGTTTTCTTTTATCAAAAATCGTTATTATAGTTTTTTGAAATATAATGATTAGAAGTGCTACCGATAATAATGATCCGCACAAAAGAGCTGCATAACCCAGTACCATCAGACTTACGTGCATCATTAACCAATGGGATTGAAGAGCGGGTACTAATATTGAAGATTGATGCATTTCTGTTAAAAGGCCTGAAGTAGCAAACCCTTGAGTAAAAATAGCACTTGGCGCCATTATTGCACTTAAATTTTTTTTTTTTTTTTTTAAATATGGAATCATATGAATAATGTAAAAACTACAGGAAAGGAATATTAATGATTCATATAGATCACTTAATGGAAAATGTTTCCAATAAATCCAACGAGTAATTAATAATCCCGTTATAGAAAAAAAAGTAACTATCATGCCCTTTTCGATTGATTCTACTGAATTATATAGTCGTAATTTTTCATTGACGAATAAAGTTATTAAATGGAGTGTAATTACAACGGAAACCGTTGAAAAAGAAATATGAGTCAAAATATGTTCTAAAGTCGAAAATAGCATATATATTATATATATAAAAAAAAAAAAAAGAAATCTCTAAATTCTCAAATGAAAATATGAAAGAAAATACATTTACTTTTTCATTATTATTATTCAATATAGGCTATTATAGCCTATAGAACAGAACTCTTGAATTCTTTTGATAATTTGTAAGATGCCATGCCGCTACTCGGACTCGAACCGAGATGCTACTGCACTGCTTCCTAAGAGCAGCGTGTCTACCAATTTCACCATAGCGGCTTGTTTAAAATCATAATAGCCTTTATTTATTCAATCGTCGAGATTAATTATTATATTTTGTCTTTTATTTTCGTAAACATTAAAATTTCTTAATTTTAAAAATTAAAGAGAATTAAAATTTTTTTTAAGTCAATTTTAGAGTACTACTTTGATTTGTCAATTGATTTTCGTGTAGTTTATGTTTGGAACTTTTGTAAATGGAGTATTCTGTCTCTCACTCCGGGGTAAACCGTAATGCCATTTTTTCTCGTTTTTGTTTGATATTTGATAAATGTATTTTTTATTAAATTTCTAAACTAGTAAATAAAAAATTAATATGAATACTGAAAAAGAAACTTTTGTAGATCAAAATTTGAGTACGGGATCAAACCTTTTTTCTTAAATGGATATTTTTATATCAAAAAATTTTTAAATAAAAATAATAAAAAGGATTTTTTATTTGTCTATAGGTTCATTTATGTTTCAACAAACCTATTTAATATTGATTAATATTGAACTCAATATGTCATATAAGAAAACTTTTTCGTTTTCTATTGACAATTTTCTAAAAAAAATTCGAACATAAGATTTTCAACTAAAAAATACTTTGAACATTTTGTTTTGATAAAACAAAAAGATTGATGGGGAAAAAATCCCCATCTTAAAAATGACAAAATAGATTAAAAAAATGCTGATGATGCTATTTTTTTTTTTTTTTTCTGGTCAATTCCGATTATTAAAAGTTTTTGTACTTATTTTATTTTTAGTACAAAAAAACTTTTTGAATTCCCGGTCGAAAGAGATTTTACTAACGAAAAACCTTTTAACGCCGACCAATACCCTTTATTTTTCCACATATTTTTACGAATACGCTTTTTGGAAATAGAAGTACGTTTTTTTGGAACTGCCATTTAAAATTGATTTATTCTTTGTTGTTATAGTTGGATGTGAAAGACATCTATTGTTCAAACAAATCTTTGTTTCTTATTCATTATCTATGTATTTCTATTCTAGACGCGATTCTCTTGATTCTTCATTAATTGTTTAAAATAAAAATAAAAAAACATTATAAATTTCATATTAAATTTTTAAAAACAATTTGAATCTTAATTCAAAAACTTGACTTTGGTTTTTTTAAAACATCTCGATATTTTTTTTATTTAGAATGTAAAACAATCCAAAATTTTGGAGTAATTTGAGTAAAATAGGTTACTAATTCTGACCCAATTTGAAACTAAACTAATTTTTTTATATCATTCTTCAATTTTTTAAAACTTTACTAAGTAAATCTTATGATTAAAGGTCGTTTTTATCCGGTATTCTATTCTATATACTGATTAGAAATGCTTAAAATGTAAAGAAAAGTTGAATTTTTTGATCTTCTTTCTCAATTTAATATATTCAAATTTAATGAATAATTTCTAAATATTTGTGTAAACTAACTCATTTTTTATTTGACCAATGAGAACTTCTTGATTTGAATATTAAAAAAAAGTCAATTCGAAATAAATTTTTATATTATGGAACATATATATCAATATGCATGGATCATCCCCTTCATTCCACTTCCAGTTCCTTTATTAATAGGAGTGGGCCTTCTCCTTTTTCCGGCAGTGACAAAAAATCTTCGGCGTATGTGGGCTTTTTCTAGTATTTCCTTGTTAACTATAGCTATGATTTTTTCGATGACACTCTCGATTCAACAAATAAATAGTAATTCTATTTATCAATATGTCTGGTCTTGGACTATTAATAATGATTTTTCTTTTGAATTCGGCTACTTGATCGATCCACTTACTTCTATTATGTCAGTTCTAATAACTACTGTTGCAATTTTGGTTCTTATTTATAGCGATAATTATATGTATCATGATGGGGGATATTTAAGATTTTTTGCTTATATGAGTTTTTTTAATACTTCTATGTTAGGATTAGTTACTAGTTCAAATTTGATACAAATTTATATTTTTTGGGAATTAGTTGGAATGTGTTCGTATCTATTAATAGGTTTTTGGTTCACACGACCCATTGCCGCCAATGCTTGTCAAAAAGCATTTGTGACTAATCGTGTAGGGGATTTTGGCTTATTATTAGGAATTTTGGGTCTTTATTGGGTAACCGGCAGTTTCGATTTTCGTGATTTGTTTCAAATATTTACTAACTTAATTAAAAATAATGAGGTCAATCTTTTATTTTGTATTTTATGTACTTTATTCTTATTTGCTGGTGCAGTTGCAAAATCCGCCCAATTTCCTCTTCATGTATGGTTACCCGATGCTATGGAGGGGCCTACTCCTATTTCAGCTCTCATACATGCTGCGACCATGGTCGCAGCGGGGATTTTTCTAGCTGCTCGACTTTTTCCTCTTTTCATAGTTATACCTTATATACTGTATGGAATCGCTTTTATAGGTATAATAACTTTATTTTTAGGAGCTACTTTAGCTCTTGCTCAAAAAGACATTAAAAGAAGTTTAGCTTATTCTACAATGTCGCAATTGGGTTATATGATGTTAGCTCTAGGTATGGGTTCTTATCGAGCTGCTTTATTTCATTTGATTACTCATGCTTATTCAAAAGCATTATTGTTTTTAGGATCCGGGTCTCTTATTCATTCAATGGAAACGCTTGTTGGATATTCTCCAGATAAAAGTCAGAATATGGTTCTTATGGGGGGATTAACAAAACATCTTCCAATTACAAAAACTGCTTTTTTAATAGGTACGCTTTCTCTTTGTGGGATTCCACCTTTGGCTTGCTTTTGGTCCAAAGATGAAATTCTTAATGATAGTTGGTTATATTCGCCAATTTTAGCACTAATAGCTTATTTCACAGCCGGATTAACTGCATTTTATATGTTTCGAATCTATTTGCTTACGTTTGACGGACAGTTGAACCTTTATTGTAAAAATTATAGTGGACAAAAAAGCAGTTCCCTCTATTCAATATCTTTATGGGGTAAAGAAGGATTGAAAACTATTAATAATAATAAAAATTTATCTTTATTTACCTTATTAAAAATGAATAGCACTAGAGAAGGGGCTTCGATTTTTAGGAAAAAACCATATATAATTTCTCAAAATTTTTTTAAAATGATGCGATCTTTTATTACTATTACTGAGACTTATACTGATTTTTATAAAAAAAAAAATTCTTCATATCCTCCTGAATCGGATAATACTATATTATTTCCTCTTATTGTATTGATTCTATTTACTTTATTCAGTGGATTAATAGGAATTCCATTTAATCAAGAAGGAATAGAGTTGGATATATTAACTAAATGGTTAACTCCACCCATAAACCCTTTCCATTCAACTTCCACTAATTTTATTGATTGGTTTGAATTTTTAATAAATGCAACTTTGTCAGTTAGTATAGCTTATTTGGGAATATTTATCGCCTTCTTTTTATATAAACCCATTTATTCACCATTAAAAAATTATTCCTTAATAAATTCATTTGATAAAGTAAGTCCGAAGAGAATTTTGGGGGACAAAATTAAAAATATTTTATATAATTGGTCTTCTAACCGCGGTTATATCGATACTTTTTATGAAACAAATTTTATCAAGGGTATAACAGGTTTAACTGAGTTAGTTTCGATTATTGATAGACAAATAATTGATGGAATTCCAAATGGTTTGGGTATTACAAGTTTTTTTGTAGCAGAAAGTTTCAAGTATATAGGAGGTGGCCGCATTTCCTCATATCTTTTTTTTTATTATTTTTTGTATCCAGTTTTTTATTAATTTCTTATTTTTTTTTAGTCCTATGATTGCATCAACTAAGAGTTTTAAAAATGTTTCTTGATCTTCTGGAAGTAAAGAAAAACCTTTCAGATTGAATGTTGATTCCCCAGAAAATGGACTCATTAAAGGCATGAAATGGCTAATTTCTTTTGATATTGATTTTTTATTAAATGTATCTTTTTTCTGTTCAAATTCGTGGAAATTATAATCATTACGAAGAATACTATGAATCTTATT